TTTAAATTTTAAACGTCTCTAATTCAAAACCGAACATGAAACTTTGATTTCATTCGGCTCCTTTATGGAAGATGGAGAAATTGCCAGATCGAAATCTAGAATGGGAACAAAAAAAGGAACCCATAACATCTATGTCAGCTTTTGCCTGAAGGCATTCAAAAAGACTTGCTTTCTAGATGATCCCTCTAGAAGATGGGTATTCTAAAAGTCTTTCTAGTTACTTCGTTCTCTATTTCTATTTTATAGAATCTTGAGGAGAAACATTTTATTTCTACCGAGCTAAAAGAATAGAAGATGCCGGTCGATGCCTTTAGTAAACTAAAGTCGTCGTTTTTTAGCCATTTTTTTTGCTTCAATGTCCTCTCTACAAATCACAAATTGAAGATTTAGTTACGATGAAAAATTCATATTTGTATCTTCATCCATGGATTCTTTACTCATACTTATTCAATTGGAAGATCCAATTCAAAACCAATTTTGTTTCGTAATTTCATAATCCAAATTTTCAATTATTCAATTACAAATTTCATAATCGATCCTTGGATACAAATTACGAGAATTGTAAATTCTCCTCAAATTTGTAATTGAGAGGTAAAGGATTAATTCCTTTTAAGAAATAGAGTTTTTATCGGATTAGGAATCAAATTGAAGGATCCCTTAACTCTTAAAGAACGAATCACACTTTTACCACTAAACTATACCCGCTACAATGCGATTATTGTATCGAAATGGAACTTTTGTCGAACAACGAAATTTAACATAATCAAGATAGGATTCTAAAATAATCATGAAAAATCAGAGTAGTGAACTTTTTTAGGAGGAGATTCAGAAACGAGATTTAAATACCTAAGCACGAAGTTCTATTTTGGGGTGGAGAGTTTTGACGGATACGTTTCAACAAAATAGCTAACGTCATAATAGACGAATTGTGCAAGAACCTATAGTTTTCTTAAAAAAAAAGAGAGAAAGGATAATCAAAAGGGCATTTTGATTCTATATCGAAAGACTAGAAAAATTCATTTTTTTGTTCTCGCTTCAATATAGTTATAAAAAAATGAAATAAACATTTTTCTATCTATGATCCGTTGAATTAAAAAAAGGCCCGGCGAGGTATTGACCAGGCCAGGCCGTGGGAATAAAAGGCCTTTCGGGAGAAGTATTTCTGGTTTTATTTATTATTTATATTGATTGTTTTTTTTATGGAATCCTTAGTTGAGTTGGAATTTCGGATAAACCTTGTAGTATATCTTGTATCTATTTTTTTTTTTCACTTTTAATATATTTATTTCTATATTCTAATTTCTATATTCTATATGTTTATAGTTTCTATATATATCAGACTTTATATAGCTTTATATAGATTTATAATATATATAATGTATGAAATTCTTATCTATATTAGTACTTATATATATTAGTATTAGATCAATTTCTATTTAGAAATAGAAGAAATATTCAATTAAATTAAAAAAGTAATTAAAAATGAAATGAAATAATATAATGATGTAAATAACTTCAAAAAATTGACTTATATTGAAGTTTAATTATTCTATATTCTACTATAGTATAGAATGTATAAACTATTCTCTAGAATTTATATTCTATAAAAGAGTCTAGAATCTGAAAGAATTTCGAATTGAAATTATATATCTTATATAAATTATATATCTTATATTCTTATATATTGAAAACCTAGAAAAAATAGAAAAAAAGAATTTTTAAATGGCACGTTATGTGTAATCTAACTATAGTAATTAGTAATTCTTTTTTGTAATTACTTTTTTTCAATAGGGAGAGATGGCTGAGTGGACGAAAGCGTCGGATTGCTAATCCGTTGTACGAGTCATTCGTACCGAGGGTTCGAATCCCTCTCTTTCCGTTTCTGTTGATGATTTACTATTTTTTTCTCTTTCGAATTGATTGAATTCTTTTTATTTGTTTTTAAAAAATAAGACACTAAAAAAAGTAAGGAAACTCCTCTTTTATTCTTCACGTCCAGGATTACGTCCTGGGTCATTAGATAGAAATCCGAAAATGAAGAGAGAAACAAAGAATATCACTACTGTGTAAACGAAGAGTTTGAGAGTAAGCATTACACAATCTCCAAGATCTTTTTGTGTAAAAAAGAGAATAGATTTCCCCATATATTCTATTTTGACACCGAGAATTTTAGTAGTTTCTGGAAATCGAAAAAAGAAAAAAATGAATTCATTCTATAAGACGTATCTGATCTTTTCATTTATTAATATAACCATATTCGAATTTTTTCTCGAATAAATCGTTCATTTTTCTAGGACAATATTTGAAATCTCATCGAAAACTTACAGCAGCTTGCCAAACAAAGGCTAGTAGCAAAAAGAGTAGAGGTATGACTGGCATAAAATCGACGATTGGACTCAAAAATGCATAGGCCTCGGGCAATTTGGCGAATAAAAAACCACTCGAAGAAAGGGCAGAATTAAGACAAATACAGATCAAACTAAAGATATTAAGCATAGCAGGCATCTTTTTTATTGAAGATTATTGCATTTTGATTGAGTTATTGATATAAGATAAGCGAAAAATTAAGAAAGTAGATCAAAAATCCTTTCTTTTTTTTTGAACTTACTCAATCAAAAACTCTTCCATTCTCAAATCAAAAGAGAATAGAAGAAATCATACTTTCATAAATTATCTTAATTAAATTATATGTAATGATCAAGAAATTCAGTTTCATTCTATACCTACACGTGTGAAAATCCTAATAACAATCGACTGGATTCTATAGAGATTTTGGCTGGAATTGACGAACAATCAATAACAATATTAGTGTAGAGTAGAAATCGAAGTGGGGCGTGGCCAAGTGGTAAGGCATCGGGTTTTGGTCCCGCTATTCGGAGGTTCGAATCCTTCCGTCCCAGAGCATCTGGATTCTATCCTAATTGTTTTTGACCAAGGGACTGTTTGTAAAAAAAAGTGTAGTCTTATATAGATAATTTTTTTCTTCTTTCGCTTTTTTAATTTAAAGATTCGTTTCTGAATTCTATCTTTTTCACAAACCGGAATTGAGTTCAAAGCACACACAGATATAACAGAATCGAATTGTGATCTAATACAGGCAAGATAGGATAAGAAATTGCTTCTATAAATTTCGATTACAATTAAAAGGGGATTAGACGAATATATACCTCTCCATATGGAAGGCATTTCGTTACTTATGCCGCGTGTCTATTTCTATATAAATAAAAAAAATTCCAATAATTATGTTGAATTAGGAATCTTTTTTACATTTATTCACTTACTTAGTTTATCTTATATTTATATCTACCCTTCTATTTCGAATTTCTATTTAGAATCCTATACTATAATCAAAAAAATCGATAAAAATATAGATAGAATTTTCTTAATAGAATAGAATTCTATCCGTATATTCTTTAATGCGTATATTATTTAATGGAAATAATAGAATACATATATCTAATATAGAATAAAGTATAAATTTCTATGTACGTACCGACTAAACCAATGACTATTCACGATTCCATAATTGAATCAATTGCATACCGGTTCAAAATTTGAGGAATGTTATGGTAAAACTTCGTTTGAAACGATGTGGTAGAAAGCAACGTGCGACTTGAAGGACATGATCTGGTGTGGATTTTTAATCCATCATTTTATATATAAAGGTGCTCTTGGCTCGACATCCCCTGTTCGGTTAGACTAGGACCCACACTTTTTATTGTGGTGTAGTTAATTTAAACTAGTACATGATGGAGCTCGAGTAGAAAGTATGGATTCATTTCTTAAGAGCAAGAATCTAGGGTTAGTGTGAATCAATAAATTAGAACAACTTCGTAAATATATTTTTGACAAATAAATCGAAAGGATCCAATCCCACCAAGTTTCCAATCCAAAAGGAAAATTTGTTGGAATTGAGAAACCCTTTTCGATAACAAAGTATATTGTGAGAGAATCAAGTGTTTGTATGATTCTTTTCTTTGATAAACAATCACAAAAAGGGTATGTTGCTGCCATTTTGAAAGGATTAAAGATCAACGAAGTAATGTATAAACCTAATGATTCAAAGCAAAGAGATTCCGAAACAAGGAAAGGCCCTTTTCATTCTCAATTGTATCAACAACTGGATTAGAATGAAGAATTCCAGTAGAGGTTAAATAAGCCAGACAAAACAAAGGGGGTTAGAGACCACTCAATAAATGAAAGTGTTCTCTCGAGTTATTTGAGAGTTATTCAACTTGAGTTATGAGTGCAAATGGTTTTTCCGGAAAGAAGAATAAGAGCAAAAGGGGGCTTAATTCTTAGTCTAATTAATTTGATGATTTTATGGATCTATTTGCCATTAGAATTTTATATATCCATAACTTGAAAAAAAAAAGAATAATAAATCATTTTTCTTGAGCCGTACGAGGAGAAAACTTCTTATACGTTTCTAGGGGGGTATTGTTCATATAATCTATCCCAATGAGCCGTCTATCGAATTGTTGCAATTGATGTTCGGTCCCGAAGAGAAGGAAGAGATCTTCGGAAAGTTGGTTTTTATGATCCGATAAAGAATCAAACTTATTTAAATGTTCCCGCTATTCTATATTTTCTTGAAAGGGGCGCTCAACCTAGTGGAACTGTTTATGATATTTTAAAGAAGGCAGAGGTTTTTAAAGAACTTCGCCCTAATGAAACGAAATTCACTTAATTAAATACAACAAGAAAAGGACTTGAGCGGTTCGTATATAGTTTGATATAATCCTTTCTTATTCCCACCTTCTTTTGCCCTATTCAGACCTATTTTGTATTGTTCCCATAGGAGGCTGTGTCTCCTCTAATGAATGATCAAAATATTTTTTTTATATAAGATTTTTATATAAGATGTATAGAAAAAAGAGAAAGTGAACAAACGAAGAAAGTTTGCCAAGTCACTAACAGTAGGAATTGGCTCTAGCAATAGACAATTCCGACATTCCTTTCAATTGGATGGTTTTCTTTAGAATTCGATTCAAAAAAGAATGACTTATTTGACGTATAATTATTGATCTTTTTGCTACTTCTTTTGTATTTCGATCTACATTCCTTTCTAATCATGTAACTTATTTCGATAGTGCCAATCCAACACAAGTTCTTTATTTATTTTTCTTATTTGATATCCTATTTTTTTGTTCAATTGATTATTTTCTTATCTTAAATTTTCAAGAAAATTGATATCATTTCTTTTTTTTCTATTTTGCGTTCTATATATTTATTCTTTTTTTTTTTAACATACATATTGACAAGAGTGTAGGGAACAAATATAATTCAAGTGTCAATGGATCCATTTTTTTCTCTATTTTTTTGTCCTACATACAAAACACAGGTTTTGTTTTTTACGTTATTCAAAGATTCGTTGAATTTGTTGTGATACAAAACCAAATTTTTTATAAGGAAATGGATAGATAATTAAACAAAAAAGAAGATCTGAAAATTGAAAATATAGAGATAGAAAGATAGAGAAAGAAAATATATATATGAAAATATATATAATGTGGTGGATCAAAATATCTAATAAGTGGTCTAGCTTTTTATTTGAAAATTTCTTGTATTGTCAGTTGATCTTTTTTTTTTTGCTAATTCAATGTTTTGGTTGTCTAATTTCTTTATTTTGATCTCGATTGTATCTATATACTATACTCTCTTTGGGTTGCTAACTCAACGGTAGAGTACTCGGCTTTTAAGTGCGGCTAGGGTCTTTTACACATTTGGATGAAGCAAGGGATTCGTCCACACCATCGGTAGAGTTTGTAAGACCACGACTGATCCTGAAAGGAATGGATGGAAAAAAGAGCATGTCGTATCAATGGAGAATTATGAAACAATTTCGTTCTTATTAGATCGGTACAAAAACTTTGGTTGAATTCTTAGAACGAAACGAAATTAATTCAAAGTTGGGTCGATTGAATACATGGATCGAGCCTTATGGCTCTAATTGTAGGGAAAGAAAAAGCAACGAGCTTATGTTCTTAATTGGAACGATTACCCGCCCTAATTAAACGTTAAAAATAGATTAGTGACTGGTGCGGGACGGCTTTTCCAGGAGTGGATTAGCGATTTTTTAGTGAATCCTAACTATTAGCCATTTTCCATTAGAAAAGAAAATGGAGATGAATGTGTAGAAGAAACGGTATATTGATAAGGATACTTTTTTTCCAAAATCAAAAGAGCGATTGGGTTGAAAAAATAAAGGATTTCTAACCATCTTCTTATCCTATAACTAGATAGGAAAGGAACCAATTAGATGGAAAAAAGATAGAGAGTCCGTTGATGAGTTTACCGGTTTACGAGGTATCTATTATTTTATAATAGAATACCTTGTTTTGACTATATCGCACTATGTATCATTTTCTAACCCAAGAAACCCTCTACTTTTCTTTTCGTTTCCGGTCTCATTTTAAATGGAGGAATTCCAAGGATATTTAGAACTAGATAGATCTTGGCAAGACGATTTTTTATATCCACTTATCTTTCAGGAATATATTTATGCACTTGTACATGATCAGGATTTAGGTTTAAACAGGTCCATTTTGTTGTCAAATAAAAAAAAAGGTTATGACACAAAATATAGTTTACTAGTTGTGAAACGTTTAGTTATTCGAATGTATCAACAGAATTATTTGATTCTTTCTGTTAATGATTCTAACAAAAATGAATTTCTTGTGCCCAAGAAAAATTTGTATTCTCAACAAATCTCAGAGGGATTTGCAGCTATTGCGGAAATTCCATTTTCTATGCGATTACGATCTTCCCTAGAAGCAAAAGAACTAAAAAAATCTCAAAATTTACGATCAATTCATTCAATATTTCCTTTTTTAGAGGACAAATTTTTACGTTTAAATTATGTGTTAGATATATTGATACCTCACCCTGTCCATCTGGAAATCTTGGTTCAAACTATTCGTTACTGGGTAAAAGATACCTCCTGCTTGCATTTATTGCGATTCTTTCTTTATGAGTATTGTAATAGTGTTATTACTCTAAAGAGGTCTGTTTCCAATTTTTCAAAAAAAACGAATCAAAGATTCTTATTGTTCTTATATAATTCCCATGTGTGTGAATGCGAATCCATCTTCGTTTTTCTCCGCAACCAATCCTCTCATTTACGATCAACATCTTACAGAGCCTTTCTTGCACGAGTTTATTTCTACCTAAAGTTAGAACATTTTGTAAAAGTTTTTACTAAGCATTTTGGGGTTATCCTGTGGTTCTTCAAGGATCCTTTTCTGCATTATGTTAGGTATCAAGGAAAATGGATTCTGGCCTCAAGGGGGACATTTTTTCTGATGACTAAATTGAAATATTACTTTGTCAATTTCTGGCAATCTAATTTTTCTCTCTGGTTGCAAACAAGAAGAATCTATATCAATCAATCATCAAATCAGCCCATGGATTTTATGGGTTTTCTTTTAAGTGTGCGACTAAAACAGTCCGTGGTACGGAGTCAAATGTTAGAAAATTCATTCTTAATAGATAATGGTA